TAGTAATCCTTCCTAAAAGGATTTCTTTCTTTCATTTTTCCCATCCTTGTATTCTCTTCTTTTGTTTTGTATGCCTATTGTCTATTACTAAGAATAGGATTCAAGTAATGAATTCTAGGCATCCCGCAAAACGAAAAAGAAAAAATATAAACAAAGCAACAAAAGGGGTTTACAGATCCATACAATTATGTATGGATCAACAAAAATTTAGCACTTTTTACCAACTTGATGTTAAGGAATCTCCGCACCTAGAAATTCATTTCGTACAATTGAACCTTTTCAAACTGTTTCTTTTTAAGAACCAGAAAAATTTGTGCCAAAATAACAGATGCCAAGAAGAACAAAAGACCTTGGACCCGTAATGGGTCTTGAAGCACTATTTCTGCATCTCCCTGACCAAAGCCTCCCACATTGGGATTGCTTGTTAATGGTTGATCAAGCTTGATGGATTCACCCTCTGAAACAAGAAGTTCTGGTCCTGGAGGTATAATATTAACCACTTGATGTCCATCCGATGCATCAACTATGGTTATTTCGTATCCCCCTTTTTCTTTACGTACTATTCTGCTTACTATACCTGCTGATGTAGCATTATAGACTGTATTGTTACTTTTGCTACCATCAGGATAAATCTGACCCCTTCCTCTGTTCCCACCTACATATATGGGATATTTTAAGAAGTGAACGTCTTTCTTCGTAGCAGGGTCGGGGGAAAGAATGGGGAAGACGATTTCACTATATTTCTGACCGGGAACAGGACCTATCACAATAATATTTCTTTTATTGGGACGATAACTCTGAAAAGACAGATTTCCTACCTTTTCTTTCAACTCGGGAGAAATACGATCAGGGGGGGCTAATTCGAATCCGTCGGGTAAAATGAGAACAGCCCCTACATTCAAAGCCCCTTTTTTACCATTAGCAAGAACTTGTTTCAGTTGCTTATCATAAGGGATTCGAACAACTGCTTCAAATACAGTATCAGGAAGCACAGCTTGCGGAACTTCAATATCCACGGGTTTATTAGCTAAATGGCAATTGGCGCATACAATTCGTCCCGTTGCTTCTCGCGGGTTTTCATAACCCTGCTGCGCAAAAATGGGATATGCATTTGAAATAGATGCCCGAGTTATTACATATATCATGATCGATACAGAAATGGCTCGAGTCATCTCTTCCTTTACCCAAGAAAAAGTATTTTGATTTTGCATGTCCAATCATTGATCCCGGAATTTCTACAATAAATTAGATAGGTAGCTAGTATAGTTCCCTATACACGAGTCTGTCATTGTACTGGAATAATTGTACTGGAATATAGGACGAATACCTTGGGCGAATAGAAGTATAAAGAATTAAGTCAAACTTGAAACGCTTTCTTTATACACGAAGAAAGATTCTGATTTTATTAATATAATGAGATCAAATGAGTTCTTTATTCATTCATTGAATGATAAATTACTACAAGCGAAGGAGATACACGATTTAAATAATGGAAGATCCAATATTTCACAATTGTATCTAGAATAACTGGAAAAGTGGAAACAAGACCGGATATAATTTGATCGTTATGATCCAATCCAAAATCGTTGTAGACTGACCCGATCATTAGTTCCCAACCATGAGTCGAGTGAAATCCGATCCATAAATCAGTAACTAAAAGAATGGAAAAAGCTTTTATTGTGTCACTTAAGTTATAGAGGAATTCCTGAACCCAAGAATTAAGAATGACAAGTTCTTCATTACTCAGAAGAAAATACCCACTTAGAATAGCTAAACATATTATATTTGTCGAGAAATGTAAAATGATATGGAGATCATATTCATTGTGTACTTTGACCAATTGTATCGTTTCCTTGTGTATTCCTATATGAAGTTTTTGTATATGTGTTTCTGGATCCTCCTTTATCATTTCGTCCAACAGGAATAGTTCTTCTAATTCTATGAATCTTTCTAGAACGTTTTTCTCTTGAATATGATTCAAAAAAGTTTGGGATTGCCTGGTATTCCACCAATTAGTAACCCAAGGTTCCAGACATTTATTAAATGAGAAAGACACCCACCAGGGCAAAAATACTATGGATGCGAGATATGGGAGGGAGGCCAATGCTTTCTTTTTTTTCATTTTTTCTGTGAATTGAATTGTTAATGAACCTGCTTCATTCTTCATTCGTCGACTCCATCTGATATTTCTCTGAAGCACGAGTTGTCTAACAAGGTATTGACCTCTGGATCTATTCCTTTCCTATTTTTGTGTAATAATTTCATTTTTTATTTAGAAGGAATATAGAAATAGAATAAGAGTCCTTTTCGGATAAAAATCGAATAAAAATGAGAAAAAAGAAATAAATATTATTCCAGATATCTCAATTGGGAAAACTCGAACCAATTTCATTTTCATTTGTTCCTTTCGATGAATACTTGAAAACCCACTTGAAGTAACGAGTCGAGTTTCGAGACGAAAAAACTCCCCTGGATCAATTAATTCTTTCGAAATGTTTCACCGTCTAATCAGAAAGGGGTATCAATTCAAAATCTTGGGTCTAAAAAGAAAAATTCTGTATTATGAAATACATGTTCGGATAGGTTTGATTAATTGATATCTATACTTAACTTATTAGATTTAGATTAGTTAGCTATAGTTAGATTAGAGTTTTTTCTAGTATAAAAGAATGAGGAAACTTCAGTTGTATTAAAAGGGGAATTAGCAAGAGCAAGTTCCTTCCCCCATCTTGAGAAAATATTGATTTTTCAATTGAATTTATTCTTCACTTCAGTTCGTTTTAAAATACTTCAATTGGTACGCGCAAGAAATAGGCTAATTCAGCAGCTTTTTGTTCAATTTCTCGTGGAGTCAAATTCTCATCAGTACGAGTCAAGGGAATGGCTCCTTGGCCTCTGATTTCCATATAAAGGACACGACGAAGATAAAGACCCTCTTTAACTTCCATTCTGATTGATTGGATATCTCTCATAAGGAAGCGAAGGAAGATGCGACGATTTATTCCAGGAAATCCCCAACGAAAAATACACACTATTCCTTCTTTTCTATCGAATCGGTTATAACCGCTACCTACATTCCACGAAATTGTGGACCACAAATAGGAGCTAATGAATAGACCCGCGATCCCATAGAAAGACATCACAATCCCTTGCGGAAAAAAAATGATTTGCTGAGATGGCAATACAGATATCAAATTCCTACCAAGATAACTGGAAGTTCCAACCACTAAGAATCCTAGTGAATCTAAAAAAAGGATACACGCCCAGCAAAAATTACTCGTTTTTCGAGACCCCGTTATAAGTTCTATCCATATATGTTCTGATCGCCAATTCATACTATATTAGATCCAGTTGCATTTGATTGGAATTGAGCGAATAACCCAAATTTGACTTTACCTTTCTTGACCCCGAAGTAACTTTCATCAAAGTAACTTTCATCAACTAGCACTATTCTGATGTGAAACATTAGGAGTAATTGATTAGATACATTGACTTTCTATTTTAAATATTCGCTAATCCAATTTGAACCAGCTACATATACATGTATTTATGCGGATATCATGTATCCGCATAACAGTTCTTTCATTTGTGTGTTCGGAAAGAGCCACATATCATACCATATTACACCAAATAAATATCCGTATTATCATCCAGTGTTGAAATCAATTGATAAGATTCGGTCCCATTGGGTCTAGACAATCTTATTTTTTTGGACATGAAGAAATAAAGAAACCATTGCAATTGCCGGAAATACTAGGCCCACTAAAGGCACAAAAATAGAGGGTAAGTTGAAATCTGTCATAGAATAGGTGCCTCGATTTACTATTTCTATCTATTAAAAAGATATCCTCTTATGATATATCTATTATAAGTAATATTAAGCTATTATTCTATATGATTAGATAGAAACTATATATTTTTTTTATATTCTAAAATATTCTATATTCTAAAAATAAAATATTCTAAAAAAATGAGAATTCTAAATTATATATTATTATTAAAATTCTTATTAAAATGAAATTTATTAAAAAAATGAAATTTATTAAATTTTAAAAATAAAATGAAAATAAAATGAAATATGAAATATTCAAAATATTAACATATATTAACATATATTAACATATATATTAATTATATTAATATTAAATATATTTTAAATATATTAAATAATATTAAATTAAATAAATAATATTAAATTAAATGTATTAAATTATATATAAATTATATATGAATTCATAAATTCTATATTAATATAAATTCTATATTCTATATTAATATAATTATATATATTAATATATCATATATTCAAAAATCAAATAATACTATTCTATACTATTCTAACTATACTATTAATATATATATATCAATATATATATCATTACTATTAATATATATATATCTAATAATATATCTAATATCTAAATAATATCTAAATAAATATAGAAATAAATAGAAAAAAATATATAAAAATATATAAATAAATAGAAAACAATAAATATATAAAAAAGAAAAAAAAAAAAAAACAAAATCAAATAATTATCCGAAACCTCTGTCTCTTACTACAAGGAGAACTTATATCACCAAAGAAAAATTCTTCTCATTTTTTTTGATTACGATGAATTAAATACTTGTTCACTAAATAACTGAATCTAGTGCTATACTTTCATTTTTTTAACTTGGATTCAAGGGAAGGAAACCGTGGAGTTGAAATAACTCGCCCAGAAGACCTTTTAAAAGATTACGTGGTACTATTGGGTCGAATAAACCTTTATGGAATAAATACTCAGACGCTTGTGAACCATCAGGTACTATCTTATTCAATGTTTGTTCAATTACTCTTTTACCCGCAAATGCAATGTAGGCGTTAGGTTCAGCGATAATGATATCTCCCAACATAGCAAAACTGGCTGTTACTCCACCGGTTGTAGGAGATGTAAGAATTGATACATAGAATAACTTTTTATCTGATTGATAATTATATGAAGCAGAAGATATTTTAG